TTTCATAAGGGGAGACAAGACAAAACGTCCATAATAAAGACGCTTACTGTCTATTCTTGATTCAACACACTTCCACTGTAGTGTCCGAGTGGATACTGCTACTTCCTCTCGAACCATACTAATATTATTGTTTGATCAGATCATTGAATCATTTATTTCTCTTGAAATCTATTCTTATTTCTACACACGTCTTTTTTTGGGGGGCCTACATCCATTATGTGGCATAGGGGTTACGTCACGTACGAAACTTAATAATATACCACTTCTACGAATGGCTCGTAATGCTGCGTCTCTTCCGAGGCCGGGGCCTTTTATCATGACTTCTGCTCGTTGCATACCCTGATCTACTACTGTACGAATAGCATTTCCCGCTGCGGTTTGAGCAGCAAAGGGTGTCCCTCTTCTTGTGCCTTTGAATCCACAAGTACCTGCGGAGGACCAAGAAACCACACGACCTGTTACATCTGTAACAGTCACAATGGTATTGTTGAAACTCGCTTGAACATGAATAACTCCTTTTGGTATTCTACGTCCAGTCTTACGTAAACCAATACGGCTATTTCTACGTGAATTCTTTTTTTGTATAGGTTTTGTCATCTTTTTTTCTCTCATAAATCTGAGTCAGAGATATACGGATATATCCATTTCATAGCAAAACGGATCCTTTATTTGTACATCATGACTTTTATAAAGTCTCCTTTATTAGAAGAATTACCCTTGTCTCTGTTTATGTCTCGGATTGGAACAAATTACTATAATTCGTCCCCGTCTGCGGATCAGTCGACATTTTTCACAAATTTTACGAGCAGAAGCCCTTATTTTCATATTTATCATTCCTTAATTCTGGGTCTTTGGAAGAGAATAAGTCTCTTGAAATTTTGAACCTCGATTTTATCCTCACGAAAAGAATGTTTAAATAAAAAAAAAAGCCACCTAATCTAATCTTTAGAATCTTTGTTGCGAAGTCTATAAATTATACGTCCTCTAGTTGAATCATAACGACTTACTTCAATTTTTACTCTATCTCCTGGCAGTATTCGTATAAAACTCTGTCGAATCCTTCCCGAAACATAACCTAGAATCAGATCCTCATTATCTAAACGAACCCGGAACATACCATTTGGTAATGAGTCAGTAATTAAACCTTCGTGAATCAATTTTTGTTCTTTCATTCCAGGTAACCCCCTTGAAGTATCAACTAATGGAGGAGGAGCGATAGTAGACAATCCGTCTTTCCTCTCTTTTTCAAAAAGAATAAGTAAGTTACGGATCAAATTTGGATACCAAAAAGATCACCATATATAACACAGGATTTCTCCCCCAATTCTTTCTAGTCGAGCTTCTCGATCTGTCATTATACCTCGAGAAGTAGAAAGAATGACGATTCCCATTCCACCTAAAATCCTAGGAATTTGTTGATAGTTGGAATATATTCGTAGACCGGGTCGACTAATACGCTTTAAAATATTTCTATATGTTCCTTTACTATTCTTTCTATGTCGCAGAGTTGAAACCAAGAAATATTTGTTGTTTTCCCGATGTTTCCTAACGTTTTCAATAAAGCCTTCTCGTAGAAGTATTTTCACAATATTTTCGGTGATATTAGTAGATGCTATTCGAACCGTTCCTTTTTTATCCATGTTAGCGTTTCTTATAGAAGTTATTATATCGGCAATAGTGTCTCTACTCATGACAAACTAGAATTATTGGTGTATCCCCCCTTTTTATATAATCAGCATGTTCTATATATACGTGTTCTATATATATATGAATTCTTAAAGGTATACGCGTGAGACACAATCTACTAACTTGATCTATTTCAGATACCCTACTATACTATAGCAAAGTCTCGTTTACTAGTATTTATAATACTTCCGGAGCTAATGAGACTATTTTAGTGAAATTCAACTGCCTCAATTCCCTAGGTATCGCTCCAAAAACTCGAGTTCCTTTTGGATTTCCTTCTTGATCAATGACAACGGCTGCATTGTCATCATATCGTATTATCATACCGTTGTCTCGTTTGATTTCTTTACATGTACGTACAATTACAGCTCTGATCACTTCTGATCTTTCGAGGGGCATATTTGGCACTGCTTCTTTGATTACAGCAACAATCACGTCACCAATATAAGCATATCGTTGATTACTAGCTCCTATGATTCGAATACACATCAATTCCCGAGCCCCGCTGTTGTCTGCTACATTCAAAAGGGTCTGAGGTTGAATCATATCATTTTTTTTTTGAATCTGCTCTTTCAATGCAAAGGGAAAAGAGAGAAATATTTTTTGTCAAGAAATCCAAAAATCCGCGATTTTTTTTTAATCACAAATACCCTTTACATACTTGTCATGCGATAATGAATTGAGTTCGTATAGGCATTTTGGACGCGGCTATAGAAATAGCCGCCCTAGCTACAGTTTCTGATACTCCGCCCATTTCATAAAGTATTCGACCGGGTTTTACGACAGATACCCAATACTCGGGGGATCCTTTCCCCGAACCCATACGTGTTTCGGCGGGTCTTATTGTAACGGGTTTGTCGGGAAATATACGTACCCATATTTTTCCACCACGGCGCGCGTATCGTGTCATTGCTCGTCGTCCTGCTTCTATTTGTCTAGATGTGATCCAAGCGGGTTCAAGTGCCTGAAGAGCGTATCTGCCGAAACAAATACGATTGCCCCGATAAGATATTCCCCTCATTCTTCCTCTATGTTGTTTGCGGAATCTGGTTCTTTTAGGGTTATAGTTGATGGTTGTTTCTCAATTCCACCTCTACTGCAGAACCGGACATGAGAGTTTCTTCTCATCCAGCTCCTCGCGAACGAAAGGATTCCATAATATTACAGATATATGTATGTTTAATGAATAATACACTAAATCATGGGATTGAATGATATTCAATCTGTTACGCGGAAATCTGTATATTTTGTATATACAGCTAGACATATATTTCTATTTATATAGGAGAATGCTTTTCTTTTGAAAAAGAAATCTTTTGTCCTTACCAAATCTGTCAAAATATTGCAATCAAATTCAATAATGGTTTCGCGGGCGAATATTTACTCTTTCCTTATTTGCTTCATTCGTAGGGCGAACTCATGACCTATCAAAATAAGTCAATGGGTTCTTGGTTTATTCCGCCATCCCACCCAATGAATCATTAGGATTCGTTTTCAATCGAATCTTCCGCAGTCACAGGTTCCGTCGTTCCCATAGCTTTCATGAATGGTTAGGTACGAATTATGCAATGGAGCTCTCAATTCAATTCGTTTCCGAGTCAATCTCCTTAGTCTCTATTGGCTCGAGGCTCTTTGTTATTTATATTTTTTTTTTATGAACCCTATTCAATTAATTATGGACGGATTAATATTGATGCTTTATTACACTGCCTTTTACGATATGAGGTGATCGAAAGACCATACATGTTGGAAGCGTATATCATTGATATTCTCTTTCTCTCTTTCTTTCCCCCCCTCCGTTTACATATATCCTTCTATTTTCTTTTCCCTTTACACATAAAGGGATTTTTGAAAAAAGATTTCAGTTGCTACAACTATATGATTGATACATCATATAGTGACCTCTTTTTTTGGATTTTGATAATACAAAGCAATGGGTTGGTTACTCGTTCTTCTAGTTATTATTGGTTAGTTTGTTTTTTTTTTTTTTGAATCCCAACTTGAAAGAAAAAACCAACGAATCACACACTAAGCATAGCAGTTTTGCCAAATGGTCAGTTGAATTTTTATTTAACCCTATAGAATTAGAATTGCTTTTTTTTTTCGAAGTGAAAAGGAATAGTTTGTAGTTTTTTGTTCTCTCACCGAATAGAGTGACAAGCAAAAGAAAGCCATTATTGCTCATCTACAAATATCCAAATTTTTATGCCTAATACCCCATAGAGAGTTCGGGCTGTATAGGAACAATAATCAATTTTCGCTCGAATAGTTTGTAGGGGAACCCTACCTTCTCTGATCCATTCGACACGTGCAATTTCTTTTCCGTCGATACGTCCTGCAATTTGCACTTGAATTCCTTTTGTGTCTGCTTGTTCGGCTAATTCAATAGCTTTTTTCATTGCCTTTCGAAACGAAACTCTATTTTTTAATTGTAGTGCTATATATTCTGCAAGAATATTGGGTTGTCTATAAGGTTTTGCAACTCTTGTAATAGCAATGTTAAGTCTTCGGTTCACAGAATGAAAGCCTTTTTGCACATTGGTCTGTAATTCTTCGACCCCTCGTGTTTGGCCTTCTATTATTAAATTTGGGAATCCAATATAGATTATGACCTGGATCAGATCCATTTTTTTTTGAATCTCTATATGTGCAATTCCAATTCCTTCGAAACTCGAGGATATTCTTACATTTTTTTGTACATATCTCTTGATACAATCTCGTATTTTTTCATCTTCTTGGAGACCTATGGAATAACTTTTTGGTTGTGCGAACCAAAGAGAACGATGGCTTTGGTTTTCACCAAGTCGGAAACCAAGTGGATTTATTTTTTGCCCCATATTTTTTTCTCTCTCTCTATAATATCTCTCTATTATAGGATCTCTTCATACATTTTTTTTTTCTAAAAACGTATCCTGATCCGTTTTATTTTTAGATCTATCTTTCAATACAATAGTTATGTGACAGGTGGGTCTTTTTATCAGGTAACTACGCCCTCTAGACCTAGGTTTTAACTTTTTCATGAGAGTACCCCCATTGACTTCTGCTTTACTAACGACTGAATCCGCTTCGTTGAAACTTTTATTGTGACTAGCGTTTGCTGCTGCGGAATAAACCAGTTTAAAAATAGGATAAGACGCTCGATAAGGCATGAGTTCTAGCAACATAAGTGTTTCCTCATAGGAATGACCACGAATCTGATCAATGACTCTTCGTGCTTTATGAGGGGACATACATATATGTTGAGCTAAAGCTTGTACTTGTGTATTCGAGTTCTTCTTCATATTCTGCTTTTTCAAGCTCTTTTTCCACTTTGACATAAGGTTTACCTCCCGACAATGAATGATGAGCACCTATTTTACACTTTACTAACGGCGAGATCGAGTATCGTTTCTCGCGTGTCCCCGGAAAGTACGAGTAGGTGCGAATTCTCCCAATTTGTGACCCACCATACGGTCTGTTATATAAATAGGTAAATGTTCCTTTCCATTATGAATAGAAATTGTATGGCCGATCATTGTGGGTATAATGGTAGATGCCCGGGACCAAGTTACTATTATTTCTTTTTCTTCTCTCATGTTGAACTTCTCTACTTTTGCCAATAAATGATTAGCTACAAAAGGATTTTTTTTTAGTGAACGTGTCACGGCCGATTACTCCTTTTTTTTGAAAAGAAAAGACGAGTACGAGTAAAAAGAATCTTTCTTTGATTTTCCGTATTCCTACTTACGGCGACGAAGAATAAAACTATCACTATATTTATTCCTTTTCCTACTTCTTCTTCCAAGCGCAGGATAACCCCAAGGAGTTGCGGGTTTTTTTCTACCAATCGGGGCCCTCCCTTCACCACCCCCGTGGGGATGGTCTACAGGGTTCATAACTACCCCTCTTACTATAGGACGCTTACCTAGCCAACACTTAGACCCGGCTCTACCCAAACTTTTCTGGTTCGCCCCAACATTACCCACTTGTCCGACTGTTGCTGAGCAGTTTTTGGATATCAAACGGACCTCCCCAGACGGTAATCTTAATGTGGCCGATTTACCCTCTTTTGCAATCAGTTTCGCTACAGCACCCGCAGCTCTGGCTAATTGTCCACCCTTTCTAAGGGTGATTTCTATGTTATGTATGGCCGTGCCCAAGGGCATATCGATTGAAGTAGATTTTTCTTTTTGATCAATAAAAACCCCTTCCCAAACTGTACAAGCTTCTTCCAAAGCATACGGCTTTCTGGATGTATATGATGATATCTAGACAGATGGATCTTATATGAATCGTATGATGAAGTACCACATGAGTGGATATATAGGAATCCAAATCTGCCGAATCACTCATGTTAGGATCTTATACATCCTAGGTCTTCCTGTTCCGTCATCTGGCTTATGTTCTTCATGTAGCATTCAGACCGAATGACTCTATGAAATTACGTCGATACTTCCGCATATTACGGGTAACGTAGGAGACATCTCTATTTTTCCCCGGGGGATTTTTAGAATTACCACTGCTTAGCTTTCAATTCGCCTCTGACCATCAAATGAAATGTGAATAACCCGTCCTCCTCTCTTTGAAAGAGGGGGCGCTTCCGGTTCTGTCCGTGCTTCAAACCATTTTGTCTTCTCCATATTACCATATCTCTAGAGTCAATAATTTTATATGAGGAACTACTGAACTCAATCACTTGCTGCCGTTACTCTTCAGTTTTCTGTTGAGGTCTATCCCGTAGAGGTACTCAAATTGGATCAGTGATCGATTTCTAGGTTTCGTCGTAAACCTAATTGGTTACTTCCAATTACGTAAATCAATAGTTCAAACCGCACTCAAAGGTAGGGCATTTCCCATTGATATAGGAACTTCTGTACCAGAAACAATGGTATCTCCAATTATAGCCCCTCTGGGATGTAAAATATATCTTTTCTCGCCATCCCCATAGTGTATAAGACAAATGTATGCATTTCGATTAGGGTCATATTCTATGGTTACGATTCTACCAGATATGTCTTTTTCATTCCGTCGGAAATCGATTTTACGGTATAGACGCTTATGGCCTCCTCCTCTATGCCTTGCGGTAATGATTCCTCTGGCATTACGACCTTTACCACAACGACGCTGTCCATAGATCAAATTCTTTCGTGGATTGGATTTCGCTTGACTGTCTACGGCTCCATTGCGTAGGCTCGGGGTAGAAGTTTTGTATAAGTGTATCGCCGTGTTATTAAGTATAGTATATATTTCTCTTTTTTTTTTATTTAAGTTAAGTTCTTTTCTCTCGTTCTTTTCTCTATAAGAGGTAAAATAGAATAACCTGGTTGAAGCGTAATGATCATACGTCTGTAATGCATTGTATGTCCCATACTAGGGACCTCTACCTTTTCCCGGGAATCGATGACTATTTATAGCTATTACTTGGACGCCAAAGAAGAATTCGACCCAATGCTTTATTTCCGTCCTATTAGATCCTGATTCGACATTAGAAGTATATTGATATTGTTCCCCAATAACCGAATACTCTTTTCTGTAAAGACTGCATATTTGATTCCATCCATAAATCCATTTTCTTCCCTATGAGTTTCAGTATCGATAAGAATTCTAGTTCTTACTCTTCCTATGGTATTAATATACCATACCAATTCGTTATGTATGGATAACGAGATCCTATTGATACAGGGCCAATTCCAATAGACTTACTTATGTATAGTGTATGGAATTGGCCCATTGGTGTGCATCCAGCAGGAATTGAACCTACGAATTTGCCAATTATGAGTTGGGCGCTTTAACCATTCAGCCATGGATGCTTCGGGGGGATCCTTGTACATCGCGAATGCCTTAATGCCAATTGAAATGAAATCCTTAGGAGGAATCAATGAGAGGACATCAATCCAAATCCTGGATCTTCGAATTGAGAGAGATATTGAGAGAGATCAAGAATTCTCACTATTTCTTCGATTCTTGGACCAAATTCGATTCATTGGGATCTTTCACTCCCATTTTTTTCCACCAAGAGCGTTTTATGAAACTCTTTGACCCCCGAATTTGGAGTATCCTACTTTCACGTGATTCACAGGGTTCAACAAGCAATCGATATTTAACGATCAAAGGTGTAGTACTGTTTGTACTAGTGGTCCTTATATATCGTACTAACAATCGAAATATGGTCGAAAGAAAAAATCTCTATTTGATGGGGCTTCTTCCTATACCTATGAATTCCATTGGACCCAAAAATGATACATTGGAAGAATCTTTTTGGTCTTCCAATCTCAATAGGTTGATTGTTTCGCTCCTGTATCTTCCAAAAGAGAAAAAGATCTCTGAGAGTTGTTTCATGGATCTGAAAGAAAGTACTTGGGTTATCCCAATAACTAAAAAGTGTATCATGCCTGAATCTAACTGGGGTTTGCGGTGGTGGAGGAAGCAGATCGGAAAAAAGAGGGATTCTAGTTGTAAGATATCGAATGAAACTGTAGCTGGAATTGAGATCTCATTCAAAGAGAAAGATATCAAATATCTAAAGTTTCTTTTTGTATCCTATACGGATGATCCGATCCGCAAAGACCATGATTGGAAATTCTTGGATCGTCTTTCTCCGAGGAAGAAGCGAAACATAATCCACTTGAATTCGAGACAATTATTCGAAATCTTAGTGAAACACTTGATTTGTTATCTCATGTCTACTTTTCGTGAAAAAAGACCAATGGAAGTGAGGGGTTTCTTCAAACAACAAGTAGCTGAGGCAACTATTCAATCAAATGATATTGAGCATGTTTCCCATTTCTTCTCGAGAAACATGTGGGGTATTTCTTTGCAAAATTGTGCTCAATTTCATATGTGGCAATTCCGCCAAGATCTCTTCCTTAGTTGGGGGAAGAATCAGCACAAATCAGATTTTTTGAGGAACGTCTCGAGAGAGAATTGGATTTGGTTAGACAAAGTGTGGTTGGTAAACAAGGATCGGTTTTTTAGCAAGGTACGGAATGTATCGTCAAATATTCAATATGATTCCACAAGATCTATTTTCCTTCAAGTAACGGATTCTAGCCAATTGAAAGAATCTTCTGGTCAACCCAGAGATCCTTTTGATTCCATTAGGAATGAGGATTCGGAATATCACACATTGATCAATCAAACAGAGATTCAGCAACTAAAAGAAAGATCGATTCTTTGGGATCCCTCTTTTTTTCAAACGGAACGAACAGAGATAGAATCAGATCGATCCCCGAAATGCCTTTCTGGATATTCCCAAATGTCCCGGCTATTCACGGAACGTGAGAAGCATATGAATAATCATCTGCTTCCGGAAGAAATCGAAGAATTTCTTGGAAATCTTACAAGATCCATTCGTTCTTTTTTCTCTGATAGATGGTCAGAACTTCATCTGGGTTCGAATCCCACCAAGAGGTCTACTAGAGATCAGAAATGGTTGAAGAAACAACAAGATGCTTCTTTTGTCCCTTCCAGGCGATCGGAAAATAAGGGAATAGTTGATATATTCAAGATAATTACGTATTTACAAAATACCGTCTCAATTCATTCTATTTCATCAGATCCGGGATGTGATATGGTTCCGAAGGATGAAGAACCGGATATGGACAGTTCCAATAAGATCTCATTCTTGAACGAAAATCCATTTTTGGATTTCTTTCACCTATTCCATGACCGAAACAAAGGGGAATACAGGTTACACCACGATCTTGAATCAGAAGAGAGATTTCAAGAAATGGCAGATCTATTCATTCTATCAATAACCGAGCCTAGTCTGGTGTATCATAAGGGATTTGCCCTTTCTATCGATTCCTACGGATTGGATCAAAAAAAGTTATTGAATCAGGTATTCAACTCCAGGGATGAATCAAAAAGGAAATCTTTATTGGTTCTACCTCCTATTTTTTATGAAGAGAATGGATCTTTTTATCGAAGGATCAGAAAAAAATGGGTCCGGATCCCCTGCGGGAATGATTTGGAAGATCCAAAACCAAAAATAGTGGTATTTGCTAACAACAACATAATGGAGGCGGTTAATCAATATAGATTGATCCGAAATCTGATTCAAATCCAATATAGCACCCATGGGTATATAAGAAATGTATCGAATCGATTCTTTTTAATGAATCGATCCGATCGCAACTTCGAATATGGAATTCAAAGGGATCAAATAGGAAATGGTACTCTGAATCATCTAACTATAATAAAATATACGATCAACCAACATTTATCCAATTTGAAAAAGAGTCAGAAGATGTGGTTCGATCCTCTTATTTCTCGAATCGAGAGATCCATGAATCGGGATCCTAATGCATATAGATACAAATGGTCCAATGGGAGCAAGAATTTCCAGGAGCATTTGGAACATTTCGTTTCTGAACAGAAAGACCGTTTTCAAGTAGTGTTCGATCAATTACGTCTTAATCAATATTCGATTGATTGGTCCAAGGTTATCGACAAACAAGATTTCTCTAAGTCACTTCTCTTTTTGTCCAAGTCGTTTCTCTTTTTGTCTAAATCACTTCCTTTTTTCTTTGTGAGTATGGGGAATATCTCCATTCATAGGTCCGAGATCCACGTCTATGAATTGAAAAGTCCGAATGATCAACTCTGCAATCAGTTGTTCGAATCAATAGGTGTTCAAATCGTTTATTTGAATAAATGGAAACCCTTCTTATTGTATAATAATGATACTTCCCAAAGATCGAAATTCTTGAGCAATGGAGGAACAATATTACCCTTTTTGTTCAATAAGATACCAAAGTGGGTGATTGACTCATTCCATACTAGAAATAATCGCAGGAAATCTTTTGAGAACGCGGATTCTTATTTCTCAACTCGAGACAATTGGCTGAATCCCGTAAAACCATTTCATAGAAGTTCATTGATATCTTCTTTTTATAAAGCAAATAGACTTCGATTCTTGAATCATCCACATCGCTTCTGGTTCTATTGTAACAAAGGATTCCCTTTTTATGTGGAAAAGACCCGTATCAATAATTATGATCTTACCTATGGGCAATTCCTCAATATCTTGTTCATTCGTAACAAAATAGTTTCTTTGTGCGTCGGTAAAAAAAAACATGTTTTTGGGGAGAAAGATACTATTTCACCAATCAAGTCACAGGTATCTGACATATTCATACCTAGCGATTTTCCACAAAGTGGTGACGAAACGTATAACTTGTACAAATCTTTCCATTTTCTAATTCGATCCGATCCATTCGTTCCTGTTTACTCGATTGGAGACATTTCTGGAACACATCTAACAGAGGAACAAAGAGTCAATTTTGAAAGAACTTATTGTCAGCCTCTTTCAGATATGAATCTATCTGATTCAGAAGGGAAAAACTTGCATCACTATCTCAGTTTCAATTCAAACATGGGTTTGATTCACACTGAGAAAAATTTACCATCAGGAAAGAGGAAAAAAGGGAGTCTTTGTCTAAAGAAATGTGTTGAGAAACGGCGGGTAGGTAGAACCTTTCAACGAGATAGTGCTTTTTCAAATCTCTCAAAATGGAATCTGTTTCAAACATATATGCCATGGTTCTTTACTTCGACAGGTTGCTCCTATCTTTTCACGCTTTTCAAAAAGAATATTTATTGGATTTTGAATATTCCCTTTCAATATTCCCTAAGTAGCAGTCAAAAATTTGTATCCATTTTTCATGATATTATGCATGGACCAGATATATCATGGCCAATTCCTCAGAAAAAAGGGTGGGCGATTCTTCCCCAATGGAATCGGATAAGTGAGAGTTCGAGTAAGTGTTTACAGAATCTTCTTCTGTCCGAAGAAATGATTCATCGAAATAATGAGTCAGCCGTTCCATTGAGATGGACACATCTGAGATCATCAAATGCTTGGGAGTTCCTCTATTCAATCCTTTTCCTTTTTCTTGTTGCTGGATATCTTGTTCGTACACATCTTTTCTTTGTTTCCCGAGCCTCTAGTGAGTTACAGACAGAGTTAGAAAAGATCAAATCTTTGATGATTCCATCATACATGATTGAGTTGCGAAAACTTCTGGATAGGTATCCTACAGCTGAACTGAATTCTTTCTGGTTAAAGAATCTCTTTCTAGCTGCTCTGAAACAATTAGGAGATTCTCTGGAAGAAATACGGGGTTCTGCTTCTGGCGGCAACATGCTATTGGGTGGTGGTCCCGCTTATGGGGTCAAATCAATACGTTCTAAGAAGAAATATTTGAATATCAATCTCGTCGATCTCATCAGTATCATACCAAATCCCATCAATCGAATCGACTTTTCGAGAAATACGAGGCATCTAAGTCGTACAAGTAAAAAGATCTATTCATTGATAAGAAAAAGAAAAAACGCGAACGGTAATTGGATTGATGATAAGATAGAATCCTGGGTCGCGAACAGTGATTCGATTGCTGATGAAGAAAGAGAATTCTTGGTTCAGTTCTCCACCTTAACGACGGAAAAAAGGATTGATCAAATTCTATTGAGTCTGACTCATAGTGATCGTTTATCAAAGAATGACTCTGGTTATCAAATGATTGAACAACCGGGATCAATTTACTTACGATACTTAGTTGACATTCATAAAAAGTATCTAATGAATTATGAGTTCAATAGATCCTGTTTAGCAGAAAGACGGATATTCCTTGCTCATTATCAGACAATCACTTATTCACAAACCTCGTGTGGGGCTAATAGTTATCATTTCCCATCTCATGGAAAACCCCTCTCGCTCCGCTTAGCCCTATCCCCTTCTAGGGGTATTTTAGTGATAGGTTCTATAGGAACTGGACGATCCTATTTGGTCAAATACCTAGCGACAAACTCCTATGTTCCTTTCATTACGGTAT